CTGATTTGCGGATCTCTCTCTATCTATAATAAAATAGAGAAAGAAGAGAGAGAAAGAAAGACTCCTTACATTAGATGTAATGCAGTAATTCTATTTTTCAATTGGGAGAGATGGCTGAGTGGACTAAAGCGTCGGATTGCTAATCCGTTGTACGAGTTATTTGTACCGAGGGTTCGAATCCCTCCCTTTCCGTTTTCGTTGAAAATTTAATTTTTGAAAATAAACCGAGAAAACTTTTTTTTATTCTTCACGTCCAGGGTTACGACCTGGATCATTAGATAGGAATCCAAAGATAAAGAGAGAAACAAAAAATATAACTACGGTATAAACAAAGAGTTTCAGAGTAAGCATTACACAATCTCCAAGACGATTTGTTGAAAAAAAAGAAAATAGATCTTCCATTTTTCTACCACATATTCCATATTTGATTTTGACACCAAGAAATGAGGTTTTTCTAGAACTAGAAATGCATTATCAGAATCATATAAATTTTTTTATATCCGAAACCAAATTCGATATTGTGGGAGACCCTATAAATCTATAAATCTATAAATCTATAAATCTATAAATATAGGGTTAGAGCCTTTCGCCGGAATAAAAGGGTCAAAAATGAGGAATTTGGGGGTAAAGACGGATTTATGGCGACTATCCAATAATTTGAATGTGCGAATCGGGGGCTTATACTCTTAAACTTTTCTGATTATATCAATTGTTAGCATTTTTTCTCGAGGAAATCATGAATTATCTAGGACTTTTTTTTTATTTAATTTAAAATTGAGGATCTCATCGAAAACTTACAGCAGCTTGCCAAACAAAAGCTAAGAGAAAAAAAAGCTAAGAGAAAAAAACAAAGGTATGACTGGCATAAAATCTACGATTGGATTCAAAAAAGCATAGGCTTCGGGCAATTTGCCGAAGAAAAAACTACTCGAAGAAAGGACAGGATTAATACAGATCAAACTAACGGTATTAAGCATAACAGACATTTTGTTCTTGGAGATAATTGCATTTTTATTGAGTTTTAGATATAAGTAAAAAGGAAGAAAGTTAAGAAGATAGACAAAAAATACTTCTTTTTCTTTGAACCCACAAAAAAAGCCCTCCAATTCTCAAAGGAGAATAGAAAAAATCATACTTTCATAGAATATCTTAATTGAATTCTATGTAATGATCAATAAATTAAGTTGAATGCTATATCTATGTGTATTAAAATATAAGTTACTATCTTATAGATATTTGGACTAGAGTTGACAAACAACCAATACCAATATTATTCTTTTTGGCGTAAATTATAAATTCAAATGGGGCGTGGCCAAGTGGTAAGGCAACGGGTTTTGGTCCCGTTATTCGGAGGTTCGAACCCTTCCGTCCCAGCGCATATCCATTTTTTTGTGCTCCATTATTCCCATATAAGGAAGCTAGAGGAGTGATAGGAATTAATCCATATTTATCTGTATCTGTTCGAATCTCATTAACAAGTTCCAGTTTCTATAGAAATATGTGGTTAGAGGCGATGTTGTTTCTTCGAATCTCGTTTTATTTCTATTTAGATATTTTGTGTTTGGCTGTAATGAAAATAGGGAATCTATCTAATGGTAGGGGGGGGTTAGGCTCTCCTTTAAATAATTTTATTAACTTTATGACAAAAGTAGATTGTTGGAATATTACCCAACCCCATGTTAAACAAAATACATATCAATCATTTCCTCCTTTTATATGAGGAAATGTTTAGCTTATATGGTATGTATCATTTTATTTCTTATTTCAATGAAAATATTTTTTTGTTTTTGTGAAAAAGATTTAGAATCTTTTCATTATTTAAACTAAAATTATTTCAATTCACTGTCATAGAATATCTATAACCGGGACAATTATTCAGTCTATCTGATAGATATGAAAAACCTTCCCTATTTTTTATTTTTGTAGTCAGATGAAAAGAATAAAGATTCAAATCTTAACTTACATCATTTTTTATACATTTCATAAAAAAATGGGATTTATTTCTTTTTTTCTTTGATCTATTTGAAATTAGATCGGTGCTGAAAAAGACTTATCTTCCTATGAAGGGCAAACGGGATATTTATTGTCTAATTTTCTTAAAATTAAAAGAAATCAAATTAAAAAAATATTAAATGGCTAAATACGCAACTTTTTTTTTTTTCAATTTCAATTCAAACTATTTTGAATGAATTCTTCTAAGTGGAATCTTTAACAAAGTAGGAAATCTTTTAATCTATCTTATTGAGTTATTTGAAGATGCGGATTCAAAAAGTGATTTGTTTATATATTTCTTTCATCTTTATTATTATTTATGTATGTTATAAAGGGGCTCTCTTGCTAAGACTTTTTCACTAAATAAGATTACGATGTCTATGGACAGCCGAACGAATGACTATTCATGATTCCATAATTGAATCAATTCCATACCGGTTCCAAATTATAGGAATGTTAATGTTATGGTAAAACTTCGTTTGAAACGATGTGGTAGAAAGCAACGTGCGACTTGAAGGACATGATCCGTTGTGGGTTCAAAATCCACCTTTTTATTTGTCTAGTAATGAGGGTGTTCTTGGCTCGACATTGTTTGTTCTGTTACACTTCAACCCTTCATTTTTTGTTGGGTTGTAACTAGTCTACGATGGAGCTCGAGTAGAAAGGAATAATTCATTTCTTGGGGACAAGGATCTATGGTTAATGCCAATCAATTGGAACAACTTCGTAAATATATTTTCTATATATAGAAATAGAAAGAAATCCAATTCCAACAAGTTTCCAAAAACTTGTTGGAATTGGATCAAACTTTTTCGATTCAAGGTGTATCACACGGGAATTAACTGTCCATAGGATTCTTTGCTAGAAAGAAATCAAAAGGGGTATGTTGCTGCCATTTTGAAAAAATTAAGAAGCACCGAAATAATGTCTAAACCCAACGATTTAAAATTCAGGATTTAAAAGGATCTAAGAACAAGGAAACACCATTTGAATTAGTCTCACTAGCTGGATCAGACTAAAGAATCCAAATATAATTTTAAATGAGACAAACAGAGGGGGGAAAGACTACTCAATAAAAAAATTGACTACAAATTTTTCCTTTGAACTATTTGGAGAGTTATCCAACTTGAGTTATGAGTACGAATGGTTTCTTTTTCCTTTTCAGGAATAAAAAAAGACTGAAATCATAGTCTAATTGATTTTAGAGTCCCATTTGTCGTTTAATTTATTCGAATTGCATACATAGACAAAACTCCGAATCAAATCATTTTTCTCGAGCCGTACGAGGAGAAAACTTCCTATACGGTTCTAGGGGGGGTATTGTTCATCTGCATCTATCCCAATGAGCCATCTATCGAATCGTTGTAATTGATGTTCGATCCCGAAGAGAAGGAAAAGATCTTAGAAAAGTGGGTTTTTATGATCCAACGAAAAATCAAACTTATTTAAATGTTCCTGCTATTCTATATTTCCTTGAAAAGGGTGCTCAACCCACAGGAACTGTTCATAATCTTTTAAAGAAAGCGGAACTTTTTAAGGAACTTCCGCCCAATCAAATTAAATTAAAGAAATACTAAGGGGGGTAGTAACTTGTATATAACTTTGTATAATTTTTCTCTACTTTTTTTTGATCCCCCCCTTGTTTTCTGCTGTATTCGTATTTTTTTAAGATTTTTCCGTCAAATCCGACAGCCTAGAACGACAAAATCTGAGTTTTTCGATCTTATTACGAATTCGGACATTTCCTTCATCAATTGGGTGGTTTTCATTGTAATTCGATTATCGATTAACGGGCAGGGAATCCACTTTGCTTATTCCACTTAGATTGGCTTAAATACATTGGGGACTAAAAAATCTGATTCCGATATATATATATTTCAATTCCTCCCTTTTTCTTCCGTTTATCCTTTTTCTATCTATGTAGATTGGATTTGTGGTGTCAATCCAAAACAATTTGGAATATTATTGCTATTATTGCATTGGTAAATTTCAATCCAAAAATTTTCCACTATATTCTTTATATCACCATTTATATTGACAACAGTCTATCGAACAAATATAATTCATCGTAACGTAATAAGTGAACCTGGTCTATTTAGTTCTGGCCCATAGGTTTTGTGTTTTACTTTAAAATTCAAATTGTAAATGATGCTTTCTTCCATTCTTTGATATGATATAAGAGGTTTTTTGGATTGAAAAAAGGTAGATAACGAGGTTCTCTACGAATTTATCCAATTAGGTATATTTTTTCTTTTATTTGATAATTTCTTGTATTTTCATCTAATTATTTTCCGTTTGTGTTTCCAATCCTTTTTTTAATCTGTTTTTGTAGATTTGTTAGCTCAACGATTTGATTAGCTCGTATAATCTTCTTTCTGTTTGTTTCAATTGAATTTTATTCTGATTTTATTCTGATTGTATCTATACACCCTTTTGTTTAAGTTTAATCTCTATTTTATTCGGGTTGCTAACTCAACGGTAGAGTACTCGGCTTTTAAGTGCGGCTAGGATCTTTTACACATTTGGATGAAGTGAGGAATTCGTCCATACCATTGGTAAAGTTTGTAAGACCGCGACTGATCCTGAAAGGGAATAAATGGAAAAAATAGCATGTCGTATCAATAGATCAATAGAGAGAGTTCTGAGGATAGTTCATCCTCCTCGGATCGATACAAAATCTTGTTCGAATTCTTGGAACAACATAAAATAAAGTTGGGTCGAATTAATAAATGGATAGGGGCCCTAGGGCTTCAATTAATTATTAGAAAGAAAAAGCAACCAGCTTCTGTTCTTACATTTGAATAATTTCCCGATCTAATTAGAGGTTAAAAATAGATTAGTGCCTGATATGGGAAGGACTTATCCCACACGAGTGGATTCTAGATTTTTGAATCCTAACTATTAGCCTTCTCTATTATGGAATAAAGATGTGTGTGTAAAAGAAGCAGTATATTGATAAAGAAAGTTTTTTCCGAAATCAAAAGAGCGATTAGATTAAAAAAATAAAA